AAAATATATTCTATTACCTTCATTAATAATAGCTAAAAATATTGTTCGTATATTATTATTTCAATTTCCCGAATGGTCCGAGGATTTAAAGGATTTGAATAAAGAAATCCATGTTAAATGCACCTATAATGGCGTTCAATTATCCGAAAAAGAATTTCCGAAAAACTGGTTAACAGACGGTATTCAGATAAAGATACTATTTCCTTTTCGTCTGAAACCTTGGCACAGATCTAAGTTACGATCCCCTCATAAAGATCCAATTAAAAAGAAAGGGAAAGGCCAAAAAAATGATTTTTGTTTTTTAACAGTTTTGGGAATGGAAGCTGAACTGCCTTGTGGTTCTCCCCGAAAACAACTTTCCTTTTTTGAACCCATTTTTAAAGAATTCGAAAAAAAAAAATTCAAATTAAAAAAAAAATGTTTTTTAGTTCTAAGAGTTTTAAAAGAAAGAACAAAATTTTTTATAAATGCTACATTTATAAATGTAGCAAAAGAAACAAAAAAATGGGTCCTCAAAAGCATTATATTTCTAAAAAAAATAATAAAAGAATTTTCAAAAAGAAACCAAATTATATTATTTGGATTGAAAAAACTAGGAATATATGAATTGAGTGAAACTCAAAAAGAAACAAATTCGATAATACATAATAAAATGATTCCCGAATCGTCTATTGAAATTCGATCTATGGATTGGGCAACTTACTCATTGACAGAAAAAAGGATTAAAAATCTAACTAATAGAACAAATACAATCATAAATCAAATAGAAAAAATGAAAAAAGACAAGAAAAGAGAGTTTATAACTCGAGAGATAAATCTTAACCCTAACAAAATAAGTTATGAAGATAAAAGATTAGAATCACCAAAAAATATTTGGCGGATATTAAAAAGAAAAAATATTCGATTACTTCGTAAATCCCATCATTTTTTAAAATTTTTTATTGAAAAGATATCTATGTATATCTTTCTGCGTATCATTAATACCCCTAGAATCAATGCACAGCTTTTTATTGAATTAACAAAAAAAATTATTACTAAATACATTTACAATAATGAAGCAAATCGAGAAAGAATTGATAAAACAAATCAAAGTATAATTAACTTTATTTCAACTATAAAAAGGTCACCTTGTATTAATAAGAATTCACATATTTTTTTGGACTTATCTTACTTGTCACAAGCATATGTATTCTACAAATTATCACAAACCCAAGTCAGTAACTTATATAAGTTAAGATCTGTCTTTAAATATTACAGAACATATTTTTTTATTAAGAATGAAATAAAAGAGTATTTTGTTGGAACGCAAGAAATATTTGATTCCGAATTAAGACAACATAAGAACCTTCGAAATTCTGTAATTAATGAATGGAAAAACTGGCTAAAGGATCATTATCAATATCAATATGATTTATCTCAGATTAGATGGTCACGATTAGTACCGCAAAAATGGCGAAATAGAGTCAATCAATATCAATGCCGTACGGCTAAAAATAAAGATTTAAACAAATGTGATTCATATGAAAAAAACCGATTAATTCATTATGAAAAACAAAATGATTTTGAAATAGATTTATTACTAAATCAAAAAGAAAATTTTAAAAAACAATATAGATATGATCTTTTTTCATATAAATCGATTAATTATGAGGATAAGAAAGACTCATATATTTATGGATTGCCATTACAAGTAAATAATAACCAAGAGATTTCTTATACTTACAATACGCCTAAACACAAACTATTTGATATGCTGGAAGGTATCCTTATCAATAATTATCTAGGAGAAGATGATAGTATAGATAGAAAAAAAGATATGGATCGAAAATATTTTGATTGGAAAATTCTCAATTTTTGTCTTAGAAAGAAGACCGATATTGGGGCCTGGGTCGATATTGATACTGTCACCAACAGAAATAAAAATACTAAGACTAAGACTGGGGTTAATAATTATCAAATAATCGATAAAATTGATAAGAAAAAGAAAGGTCTTTTTTATTTCACGATTCATCAAGATCAAAAAATTAACCCATTCAATCAAAAAAAACCTCTTGTGGATTGGATGGGAATGAATGAAGAAATACTAAGTCGTCCCATATCGAATCTAGAACTTTGGTTATTCCCAGAATTTGTGATACTTTATAATACATATAAGATTAAACCGTGGGTCATACCAATCAAATTACTTCTTTTCAATTTTAATGTAAATAAAAATGTTAAGAAAGATAAAAGTATCACTGGAAAGAAAAAAAGCGATATTTTTATATTATCGAATGAAAAAAAGACTTTTGAATTAGAAAATAAAAATCAAGGAGAAAAAGAATTAGCGGACCAAGCAGATCTTGAATCAGCTCTCTCAAACCAAGAAAAAAAAAAAGAAAAAGATGTTGAAGAAGATTATACGGGATCAGACATGAAAAAACGTAGAAACAAAAAGCAATACAGGAATAAAATAGAAGCAGAGCTTGAGCTCTTACTAAAAAGGTATTTGAATTTTCAATTGAGATGGAATGATTATTTAAATCAAAGAATCATCAATAACATCAAAGTATATTGTCTCCTGCTTAGAATGACAAATCCAAGAGAAATTGTTATATCCGCTATTCAAAGGGACGAAATGAATCTGGATATTATGACAGTCCATAAGGATTTACCTCTTACAGAAGTGATGAAAAGGGGAATATTGATTATCGAACCAGTTCGTCTGTCTGTAAAAAATGATGGAAAATTTATTATATATCAAACCATAGGTATTTCATTGGTTCATAAGAGTAAGCATCAAATTAATCAAAGATACCTAGTTGATAAAAATAAGAAGAATTTTTATGAATCCATTGCAATACATCAAAAAATGAATGGAAATAGAGACAAAAATCATTATGATTTGCTTGTTCTTGAAAATATTTTATCCCCGAGGCATCGTAGAGAATTGAGAATTCTAATTTTTTTCAATTCTAGGAATAGAAACAATATCCATAGAAATACAGTATTTTGCAATGGATGCAATGGAAATAAGGTAACAAATTTCGATCAAGTTTTGTTGAATAAAAGAAAAAATCTTGATAGAGGTAAAAATAAACTAATTAAATTAAAGTTCTTTCTTTGGCCCAATTATCGATTAGAAGATTTAGCTTGTATGAATCGCTATTGGTTTGATACCAATAATGGCAGTCGTTTCAGTATGACAAGGATTCGTATGTATCCGCGATTGAAAAGTCATTATATTAATTCGATCTAAAATGAATCAACAAAATCTTCTGATTTTTTTTAAGTCTAAATTATTGTTTATTTTTTTTGTGAGTACAGAAATAGACTATACTTTTGTATAGGATATCCTATCCGAATCCAATTTCAAAAATGGGATTGATTATTGAGTAATAAATTAAGTAATTTTATTTGACAAAATTAAGAATTCTTAACGAAATTAAGATTATTGTGTATATCAAATTCAAATGAGTGGCATTATTATTACTGATCAAGAAATATATATATATATCGATAAAAATATCTCAAAAAAAGAGAGGGGCGATTCCTATTTATGGTAAAAAATTCATTCATCTCAATTATTTCGCAAGAAGAAAAAGAAGAAAACAGGGGATCCGTTGAATTCCAAGTATTGAGTTTCACCAATAAAATAAGACGACTTACTTCACATTTGGAATTGCACAGAAAAGACTATTTATCTCAAAGAGGTCTACGTAAAATTCTGGGAAAACGTCAACGGCTGCTGTCTTATTTGTCAAAGAAAAATAGAGTACGTTATAAAAACTTAATTAATAGGTTGGGTATTCGGGAATCAAGAATTCGTTAATTTTTCATTTTTCGTTAATTTGAAGAGTCATTTTTAATTATTTGATTTATTAGATCTTGAATTTTGATGAATTTTTTTTTCGTTTTACGCAATTCACGGAAGAATGAATCGAGGAAAAACTTATGAATATACCAGCTACAAGAAAAGATCTCATGATAGTCAATATGGGCCCCCACCACCCGTCAATGCATGGTGTTCTTCGACTCATCGTTACTCTGGACAGTGAAGATGTTATTGACTGTGAACCAATATTGGGTTATTTACACAGAGGAATGGAAAAAATTGCGGAAAACCGAACAATTGTACAATATCTGCCTTATGTAACTCGTTGGGATTATTTAGCTACTATGTTCACAGAAGCAATAACTGTAAATGGGCCAGAACAGTTAGGAAATATTCAAGTACCTAAAAGAGCCAGTTATATCAGAGTAATTATGTTGGAATTGAGTCGTATAGCTTCTCATCTGTTATGGCTCGGACCCTTTATGGCAGATATTGGTGCACAAACTCCTTTCTTCTATATTTTCAGAGAAAGAGAATTCATATATGATCTATTCGAAGCTGCCACTGGTATGAGAATGATGCATAATTATTTTCGTATCGGAGGGGTAGCGGCTGATCTACCTTATGGCTGGATAGATAAATGTTTGGATTTCTGCCATTATTTTTTTACAGGAGTTACTGAATATCAAAAACTTATTACACGAAATCCTATTTTTTTAGAACGCGTTGAGGGCGTAGGAATTATTGGTAGAGACGAAGTAATAAATTGGGGTTTATCAGGACCAATGCTGCGAGCTTCCGGAATACAATGGGATCTTCGTAAAGTTGATCATTATGAGTGTTACGACGAATTGGATTGGGAAGTCCAATGGCAAAAAGAAGGGGATTCATTAGCTCGTTATTTAGTCCGAATTGGTGAAATGACAGAATCCATAAAAATTATTCAACAGGCTCTAGAAGGAATTCCTGGGGGTCCCTATGAGAATTTAGAAATCCGATACTTTGATAGAGAAAGGTATCCAGAATGGCATGATTTTGAATATCGATTCATTAGTAAAAAACCTTCTCCTATTTTTGAATTGCCGAAACAAGAACTTTATGTGAGAGTCGAAGCCCCAAAGGGCGAATTGGGAATCTTTCTGATAGGGGATCAGAGTGGTTTTCCTTGGAGATGTAAAATTCGCCC